TTAGTGGGAAATGGCCCGAATAAATCCAACGAGTGATTAATAATCCTGTTAGACATAAAAAAGTAGCTATCATCCCCTTTTCTGACGAATCATATGGTTTTATGATTTCATTGCCCAATAAGGTTATCAAATGAATTGTAATTACAATTGAAACAATCGAAAAGGAAATATGAGTTAATATATGCTCTAAAGTTGAAAATATCATAAAAATGAAAAAAAGGGAGGGAATTCCCTAGATTAATTAAGAAATATAAATTGGGAATTTAATTTATTTTTATTATAGGATCTATTGGATCTATTTTTTTATTATATTATAGGATCTATTGGATCTCTTTTATAAGATGGCATGCCGCCACTCGGACTCGAACCGAGATGCTCTAGCACTGCTTCCTAAGAGCAGCGTGTCTACCGATTTCACCATAGCGGCTTGCTCGAACTCATAATAGCCTATTTATATTCAATCGTCGAGATTGAACAAGTCAATTCAATCAAATAAGTTTTTTTAGTAAAGATTAAAATTGATAAAAAAAATGAGTTCAAAAGTAAATTTCAAGGTTCATTAGTTTCTTAGGGTGTCCGGTTTATTTATCTTAGGGCTTTGACGTAGTTTATCCTAGTCTAAAATCCAACTTTTGCAACTAGAGAATTATCTCCATAGAATAAAAAAAAAAAAAATGTTTTCATATTGATACTTAATTATTTCTCGGTTATCTGATTTCATAAATTTGAAACAAAAAATAAATTTTCTCAATGAATTCAAAATAGCCATATTTTGGATTACTCCAAATTGACACCTTATTTGTACATAATATATCAACAATTAAGTTCTTTTATTGAGTGGGCTGAAAATTGGAGATATATCGGAAATCCATATAGTAATTCCGATAAATTAAGAAGTCAGAAAGTTATCAAAAATAAAAATTTTTTAACATGGAATCAATTAGTTTCAACAATTCATTAATTTTAACGAAAAATATTCTATCTGCCCTTCTCGAGAAAGAGAAAAATTTTTCATTATTGTAAAGGTCGATGGGGAAAAAAAGACTCCCCACCACCACAATGTTAGTGAAAATATACGAAAAATAAATAAAAAATCTTATATTTTTTTCTGTATTCTTTTTTTTTTTAGAATTGAGAAAACAGAAGAATTATTCTTTTACACATCTTAGAAGATTAAGATTGAAACCTGGTCTATTTCATATTGATTAGAATAGGGACTGCCAATTGTGAATTTTATATTAACAAATTCCTGAGCCAATTTTTCGAGTAAAATCCATTCCGATTATTCCAATATTTTAGGACTTATTTGTTTGTCGTACAAAAAAACTTTTTGAATTCCCGGTAGAAAGAGATTTCCCTAATGACAAAGCTTTTAACGCCGCCCAATATCCTTTCCTTTTCCAAATATTTTTACGAATACGCTTTTTTGATATAGAAGTACGTTTTTTTGGAACTGCCATTTAAAAATGAAGAAGTTACTCATTGTTATAGTTGGATGTGAAAGACATCTATTGTTCAAAACGAATTATTATTTCTTATTCATTATCTATTTTTTCTCTAAATAATATTCTCTTCATAAAAAATAAATATAGATATGTGAAAGATCTCTGCAAATTGTATCAAAAATTACTCGAAATAATAAAATTTTGATTCCAGACAATACAATATTCGTAAAACCAAAAATCTTTGGATTGGAACTCTTAGTTCTCGTTCTTTATCTCTCAAATTTCTATCTTTAGAATACGCTATGTCATATAAATAAAACTTAATAAAATAAATAAATAAAGAACCTAAAAGACCTTGATTTTCATCATTCTATAACTTTATTTACATGTAATAAAATACCTAAAAGGATTGTAAACTTTTGCCTAATAAAAAACTTGAGGCTTTTTTTAGTCAAACTCGAGGAAAGAATACACCTAAAAAAAATTGTTAAATTCGAATGAGACTATCAATAAATCAAAGGATACGTGGTTTGATAAAAAAATATCTCAGTCATGTTTTATCATTTCCCGATAAAATAAAAAAATATCATTTTAGATCTATAATATTCTAACGTTTACTAATAAATCCTTTTGATTGAAATGGAAAACAATCAATCCCATAATGAATTAGTTAATGAGTTGAAATAAACAAACTAAAATGAAGATTTATTATTTCATTAGACCGATGACCTTAGTTAATCCTATAATTCATATTAGCATCAAGTACCCTTTTTTGCGTAATTTTTTATCCTTGCTCTATGAATATAAATTATCGTAATAATAATTTATATTTGCATTTTCCTATTATAGTATTCGTTTTTTATATGTAACTTGGTCATATCATTTGACCAATTGTAACTTCTTTTTTTGAATATTTGAACGATTTTGAAAAGCCTCAGAATAAATACTAATATCAAATTATTAAATAAGTTAGTGCATATCTTTATTTTTTATTGACTCTTTTCGAAAGAGGTAAGATCCGGTGAATCGGAAACAATTAATTAAGAATAAAAAAC